TCTCGCATTCGCTCTCCATTGCATTGGCAGAACAAAAATTTCTGATGCATAAATATGGAAATATTTGGTACATGAAGCCATGATCTGATATCTCTATTTAAATCCCATATAGATAGAAACTGATCTTTTTCTTTTCTGGAATTAAAGAAAGATATTGAAAAGTATATTGCTCTTGTGACTCGGAAGAAATGGGTTCTCTGCGGAGGAAAGGAATAGCGATTTATTCCTACGGAGCATCCAGGAACAAGAAAAGAAGATTCAATCGGAAATATCGACAAATTCTTGCGTGGTCCAGTCCAAAGAAATCAAAAAGTCCGCTTCTACAATTTTATCTATATCGAATTTGAATATCAGAATAGCTGATATAGTCATGATTCAATGACTCAGGTCCACTTACTTTTTATTTTCTTGATTTCGATGGATTTAATTGGAACAATGGAGAAGTAGTAAGACTTTCCCTTGTCGATTCCTAATCGGGATTGGGTATTATCTAGAATCCCGGGATCCAAAATTTCAATAACGAAAGATGAAGACTGATCTGATATAACCTATAGTGACATAGTAGTATGACTATAGGAATAAATAAGTGGTATTGCTTATCAATATAATGAACAAATGTTCAACTTTCTACCTATAACTCATTATGAGGTTCGTTTACCCTTTTTTTACAAAAAAAAAAAGAATATCTCTATTCTCCGATGAAAAATGAAGACCAAAACTGGAGCTTCGTGGAAAAAGCCCTTTATCGGATTTGAACCGATGACTTACGCCTTACCATGGCGTTACTCTACCACTGAGTTAAAAGGGCCTTTTTTCTTCACTTCAATTCATGAAGAGGCGACTTATCGCTATGAGTCTACTGCAGGTACCTGTACATATACACTATATGTATATATATACATATATGAATAGGGGCTTGTTCAAGAACAGGCAATTTGATTTAACTAGGAAGTTCTAGGGTCAAATGATTATTTATATTTGATAAATATCAATGCACTGAATTGTTTCACTCCAAAGGGCTTTGCTTTTATTGACCCATTAATTAGGGGGGGATTCACTTGATTGATACATGGACCAATCCGACATAGATCCAACAAATTTCATCGAATCATTCATCGCGTGGTTCGACTCGTACCCTGAACCGAATTTTTATCGAAAAAAAAGAATATTTTCGATTACTTTTACTTGTCGATCCCTTCCCAGATTTACGAGTTCTACATCACCTTTTGAATCAATCAAAAAAATTCTATAATTTCTGAATTTCCCGGCTTAGTGAGGCATACCTCGTCTTAACAATGAGCGAATCATTGAGTGAAAATTGAAGAAAGGAAATGGGTTTTGGCCCCTTTTTCTGCCGGACAAAATCCTCGCCGAGGGGGTCCTATATTTCGTCATATGTCATATAAGACTTCGTCACGTCATATGTCATATATATATATAATTAATTAATTAGTTAATGGTTCGTGAATGAACAATCCAAAATTCTATGGAATTGTGGAAGCACGACACGAAAGATTCTATTGACAATTCCAAAAAACTGGCTCATACTATGAGCATAGTATGATGTCGATCGGGCAGGTATGCCCCTATCGTCTAGTGGTTCAGGACATCTCTCTTTCAAGGAGGCAGCGGGGATTCGACTTCCCCTGGGGGTAGGGGGGTAGGGTACTACGAGGGGAAGTTGATCATGGATTATCAATAAGCCTAGAATTGATTTTTCCTGGGTCGATGCCCGAGCGGTTAATGGGGACGGACTGTAAATTCGTTGGCAATATGTCTACGCTGGTTCAAATCCAGCTCGGCCCAAGAATTCGCCGATCCATGAGGATGATATAACCAATTTGTCCTCCAGAAATGCCCTATCTGATATAGATAGGGGAATAAATATAGACAGTCGATCTTTTTGCTATATCCCTATTTGTTTGTTCATTTGTTCCCACACGTTATCAATCGATGTGGCAATAATCGACGGATTACTAGTAATCCGTCTCACTCTCACTATAGTTCAGTTCATGTCCATATGAAGAGAAGTATCTCAATCTCACTCGTGTTTCTGTTAAAACACGGCAATTCTAAATAGAAAATAGAAAGATATTCTAAGAATATGTATGCTGTATAACTCATTTCCAGGGATTGTAGTTCAATCGGTCAGAGCACCGCCCTGTCAAGGCGGAAGCTGCGGGTTCGAGCCCCGTCAGTCCCGACCTAGAATCCGATGAATCCATCAATTCATCTCTCCATTTTCCATTTTCTGTGAAGGGGAGGCAGAATTTGATTCTAAGTGGTGGACCTTATTTCTTTCGTTTTTTGTTTCGCATTTCTCATCGGACAAATACGGTAATTTCAATTACTTCAACCAGTACCACTTGACGGGAGAGAGACGTATGTGGATTGAGCGGTGGTATCACCATATTCAGGATTCCAAGAGAGACTATACTGGTTTGGCTTTTTCAATTGCTCCTGATCAATCGAATGAAATAGAGTACCCATATGGTTTCCGGCAACACATACACAAACAAATTGTATTTGTTTATTGTATATACATAATGAACTTCATTTTCATATAGTTATCTCGGCAGCGACAGAGTACTTTTCAGATGAAACCTACCCCCCTTTTTTAATTCCGATTTTGTGTAACCTCAATTATGAATTAAAAACAATAACTTATCTATCTCATTTGCATTTGCATTGTATACTTTATTTTATTTTTGATGTATGTGTCTCAGTTCCAATCCAAGGAAAGAGGATACTAAAAAAGGATCAAACAAAGATCCGCCCTCTTTCTTTCTAGGGGGCAGGAATGAATAATTTTTTTCTTCGTATTTTACTTTTTACTTTACCCATCGAAAAAAAGAACAAAATCAATAAATAAAATAGTGAATTTATTGGACTATTAGATCTTTTTTTATATCGGGACCAATTTTTATTGCACTTTTCTGTCTTTCAAGAAGATTAGATCATCACAAAAATTTCGCTTAGCATTTATTTTTCCATTTCGCTCCTAATCTACTGTTTGGGTATGTGACCAATGTAAGACCGGTCAGATAATACCTCATTAGATGATTGTATAAGGAAGATGGTAGGTTATAGAAAAGAAAGGTTGGAAATGAGAAATTCCATGGGATTACTGATCCAATCAAGAATCCCATTTTGGATTCGATATGGATAAAAGATCTTCCTATGTTATACTATTCAATTCTCGATAATGAATCCCATTTAATAGATTAGATATTGTTATTCATGATATTGATCCCATTCAATATCATCAGGATGCACTTCATTCCATGGAATTTTCATAAGAAAGACTTATTATCTCTATGGGATTAGATCCCGAGTTATTGCGAAGCAAAAAAACGATGAGATTATGGAAGTCAATATTCTTGCTTTTATTGCTACTGCGTTGTTCATTCTAGTTCCTACTGCTTTTTTACTTATCATTTACGTAAAAACAGTCAGTCAAAATGATTAATTTGAATGAAGTTTGACTTATTAGTTTAGTTCTTATCAATGATTGAAGAAATGAAAGGGATTGCAATCCCAAGTCTTAAATGAAATGCGTGGATTGGAGTCAGCAGTATATGGGATGAGATAGTATGGTAGAAAGAACTATATGAACCTTTCTACCATATTATCTATTCTTATAGAAGGTTGTATAAAGATACGTACTTGATATGGATAAATCTATAGATTTACATATGATCTGTTTAGATGTAAATAGTACTCCAATTCTATTTCTTCGATATATCCATTTCGATAGATTCCGATCAACCCTGAAATAATCGAGGGTCAACTCTTCTAATTCCTAGGTTTCTGATTATCTTCAATATGGATCCCGAGACCCATCGAAAGAATCAATGGGTAAAGAATAGTATGGCATACATTATAGAAAAGGAAAAAGGAAATAACCAAGTCATTTTTTTTTAGCATTCCAAAGAAGTAATTGATTCAGCCCTTAACGGATGATCCGAGGGGTTCCTTCAATAGTCACTTCTTCGGATTTGGAAAAGGAGTAGTAGACCCCACCGATTTTTCATGCTCGAACCATGACATGAGGTAAGTTGATAAAGCATAAATAAGATTCCTAGGAATCTAAAAAAAAGGTAAGTGCCTGTGGATCGCCCAATGTCAGCAGGATTTTCTTATATTCTGCGTAGTACCCATTTTCTTTGGACAACCACTATATCTATGTCTCTTCCAGTGGAAAATACGTCTCCACATAATAGCAGAACGGCTTCCCCTTTCCTTTGAACAGTAAGGGGGGAAACAAATAAAAAAGGGGGGGATTGGTTGCTCCTCATTGTAATATCCATAATTCTGGTAAGAGCTGGTTTATCGAAATAGAATATTTAGGAAGAATTCGGTTGGAAATTATTTCCATTTCCTATCATGTGTATTTCAGTTTGGAAATACGAAGATGGGAATCAAATCATTGAAATCTTTGTTTGATTGAAAGGTTCTTATTCATATATTACTGGATTCTGGTAGAATTTTGGAAATGAAGACTCTTTTTGATTTTTAGCTTTGCAGAAAACGATCTATTAAACAATTGATACAATTGGATTACTCAATTTAATTAGTAGTACCCCTAGAGTCCACTTCTTCCCCATACTACAAGTGAAAGGGAAAATGTAAAGACTACCATTAAAGCAGCCCAAGCGAGACTTACTATATCCATGTGAATTATGTCCCCTATCTCTATTAATATGAAAAAAAACGATTCCATTATTGATCATTAATAATAGTGGAATCAATGGTGCAGAGTCAAAATGGGATTCTGACCCAATGCTATTGATAAACAAATTCAATGAATACACTCGTAATAAGTTCCTATCTAATTTCTGGTCGAATCGGGAAGTATTAATCACAAGCAAGATACACAGTTATCCCCTTGAAACTTTCAAGAGAATCTTATTAATGGAACATGTAGGAATAGTAAGACCTATTCTTTCTTACCTTCCATAATAAAAAGGAAAAAATAGATACTATCAAGATAGAATCTATCACATATCTCTATCTCACATCTAAGCCTTACCCTTTCTCTTTCTGTGAAAGAATAGGGAGACACACACCCTATTACATTCTTGGCTCTTATATAATAAAGTTGAAAAAGAATTCTTTTTCAACTTTATTATATAAGAGCCAATCGCCCATCCAATATTGATTGAATGCCCCTGAGGGCTCAGAGACTCTTGTGAGTCTGGATACAAAGCATTTTCAGTCCTTTCCACAACTCCTAATTGAATTCCCCTTCAGTCTATCCAATCGAATTCAAGCCTCAGTCAGTAGGCACTATAACTATACTAGTAGGGTAGGTAATTAGGAATTATTGATAGTCCTTCCTTGGCTTGGATCCTGGGAGCAAGAATTTCCAGTCATTTAGGAACTTTCCTTTGGATCCTCGGATTTCCAGTCCCCGACTTTCGTAGTTCTTAATCTCACAATAGAATCTTATGGTTGAGAAATCAAATCAATCGTAAGATTCTATCAGTAATCAGTAATAAGTGAGGTTTCTTTTCTTTATTCATATTGGTGCCGGTCCGGTTTAGACCACACCCAGATTTTGTAAGAAATAATGGAATTTAGAGAATCCCCCACCCTGGATTCTTAAAACCAAGTATCCATAGCCCTAGTCTTTAACTTATGCTTCCGCTGGGTAAGAATTTGGCGAGTTCTATTAGGAGGATAAGGGATTCCAAGTCTTTTGTTGATCAGGCGACACCCGGATTTGAACTGGGGAGAAAGGGATTTGCAGTCCCCCGCCTTACCACTCGGCCATGCCGCCAAAACGATACAAAATCAATATAGAAAATAAATATTCTTTTGGATTACTGAATCCTTTCTTTTTCTTTTTTTTTTTCTTTATTTTATTTGTTATTTGATTTGGGCTTTGAATACCGTTTTCTATATTTTATACCTTTCCAAAAGAAAAAGAAATCCCTCTCTTTTTTGATAGGATCCAATTGTTCTCTTCGATTAATTGTATCGTATATCAAAACACACAACGCCTAAAAACTTCTCCTCTCTCCTCTATTTCAATAGAAAAAAGAAAATGGATTTCCAGTTACAGAATCAAAAATGAAGGGCAAAGGCAAAGCAGAACCATTAACTATTGATTGTGAATTCATGAACGTTCTTGGATTTTTTGATCTCCTTAATCTTAATGGCCTAAGATAAGAAAACCCAATTGATACAAGACTAATCAGTATGAATGATTTTCAATAATCAATCCTTTTCCATTTCCATTATAATAACAATTCTGTGTATATGTAAACCCCAGAACCGAAATTGTTACACAGATACCTAGTCAGGTATCTTATTCTACATATCCCTATGGGATAGGGAATCGTCGTCCTTGAATTTTTCATTGACTAGATTGAATCGAAAATCGAACTTTGGATATTGCATATAGCACGACCCGTGTTGCTTCAGGGGGAAACTGCGACAAAAGATGGGATATGCGGGTAGCTAGATAGCTATATCTGCATGTACTTAATAAATACAACCTTTCTTCCACACTTCATTCAACCCTATTATACTTATACTTAGTTACACTAAGTAATATACTTAGTTACACTAAGTAATACGAATTTCTACTAACAAATGAGTAGAAATATTTCTCTTCTCTGCAAATCATTTTTTGAACAGTGGAATCAATGAAATAAGTTAAGTGCTAAAATCAAAGTCAACTCTATGCTGTTCCCGATTATTCTGTCTTTCTATCATTCATAGAAAACGGATTAAATCTGGAATCCATTTATGGCACCCAATCTGGTCGTAATAGACTAATAATGAGTAGAAATTGGATCCATTTTTATATTCTAGATAAGACAAGACTCCATATCATAAGGCGAAGTGGGATAATTATGTTTCCAGGAATGTTTTATCAATTCAGTTCCATTTGATTTGGATCTGTTACAATTTCGAATTTGAGTAGAAAAAAATTCTCTTTATTCCTATGTTCATAAATATTATATACGTATATATGGAGTTGGATGAAATTTCATGTGATTCAGTAAACCGAATATACATTCCATCATTGCTAGATCGATCCATAGAGTTCGATGAAGAATGAGCCAATCCAATAATGGAATTTCATTTTTTCGATAAAGGGGAAACTTAAGATGCTCCGGGATGGAAATGAGGGAATGTCTACAATACCTGGATTTAGTCAGATACAATTTGAGGGATTTTGTAGGTTCATTGATCAGGGCTTGACGGAAGAACTTCATAAGTTTCGAAAAATGGAAGATACAGATCAAGAAATTGAATTTCAATTATTTGTAGAAACATATCAATTGGTAGAACCCTTGATAAAGGAAAGAGATGCTGTTTATGAATCACTTACATATTCTTCGGAATTATATGTACCCGCGGGATTAATTTGGAAAACAGGTAGTAGAGATATGCAAGAACAAACTGTATTTATGGGAAACATTCCTATAATGAATTCCCTGGGAACTTCTATAGTAAATGGAATATACAGAATTGTGATCAATCAAA